CATCTCTATCCTTCTACCAATAATAGCTATTGGTATTTATCCAGATTTCGTTCTCTCACTATCTGTTGACAAGGTCGAAGCTATTCTATCGAATTATTTTTATCAATAGTTTTCATCAATAAAAGAAAAAATAAAAAAGTAATCCTATTATTATTTTTAATATTTTTCATTGTACAATGAAAAAAAAGTCTTTTTCTCTTAAGTAAAAAAATTGGAATTGTAAACAGATGTTTTTGGTCTTTATGAGAACCTTTTGAATCAAGTATTGTAGTGATTCAAATGGTTCTCGACAGCCTACATGAAGTAGGAAGTTTTCTTATCTTCTATTCTTACTTAATTCTATTTCTATATAGGCTTGTTCTATGTTTGTATTTGTCGGTATTTTTTTTTTTTATTAGATCTTAATGTAAATTAAATGAACCATAACTATGTAATCCTATTCCTAATAAATTGACCCCAAAATAGCATATCCAAATTATAAGAAAGCCTATAGAAGCCACAATTGCGCAATTGAAACTTTCCCAATTTTTATTTGTTCGAGTATGTAAATAAATCGCAAATAGGGTCCAAGTAATAAATGCCCAAGTTTCCTTTGGGTCCCAATTCCAATATGACCCCCATGCCTCATTAGCCCATACTGCTCCCGAAAGAATACCTATGGTTAAAAAGATAAACCCGAGACTAATAATACGATAACTCCACTGATCTAATTGTTGAATCAGTTGAGCCCTGTAATAATTTCGAGAAGAAAAAAAAGAAGTGTTTAGTAAAACATTGCTTCTTTCATTCATGTATTGGATCTCGACAAAGGAAAATGACTCGTTTAAAAAATTGTTTTTTTTACTCAAAATCCTTATGGCTTTTCGCAATGTAATGACTAAGAGAGCTACTGATAATAATGATCCACATAAAAGAGCTGCGTAGCTCAATATCATCATACTTACATGCATCATTAACCATTGGGATTGGAGAGCGGGTACTACTATTTCGGATTGATGCATTTCAGTTAAAAGACCTGAAGTAGCAAAGCCTTGGGTAAAAAAAGTACTTGGCGCGGTTATTGCGCTTAAATAATTTTTATGTTTTTTAAAATACGGAACCATATGAATAATGGAGAAACTCCATGAAAGAAAAATGAATGATTCATATAAATCACTTAACGGGAAATGTCCCGAATAAATCCAACGAGTGACTAATAATCCTGTTATACAGAAAAAAGTAGCTATCATTCCTTTTTCTGACGAATCATAGAGTCCTCCGATTTCATCGACTGATAAGCTTATAAAAAAAATTGTAATTACAATTGAAACGATCGAAAAGGATATATGACTTAATATATGTTCTAAAGTGGAAAATATCATAAAATTGTTTGAATTTAATTAAAATAAAAAAGTGGGGTAAACCAATTCTACGGAATTGAAATCAGGAATTGAATTTATTATAGGACTTATTCTATTTGTTTTAGAAGATGCCATGCCGCCACTCGGACTCGAACCGAGATGCTCTAGCACTGCTTCCTAAGAGCAGCGTGTCTACCGATTTCACCATAGCGGCATACTCGAAATAATAATAATATATTATTATTTCATTTTAATCGTCGAGATTGAAGGAGTCAATTCCATTTTTTTTTTTCATTCAAAGTGATGAGAAAGAACTCGTTTTGTTTCAATATGGATTGAAGCGTTTCCTATAAAACTCTTTATTATCATTTTATTTAATTTTGGAATGAAAATGGAAGGTTTCCTTTTTTATTTAACAGAGACGTTTTCGTAGTTTATGCTCTCCTAAAATGGAGATCTTGTAACTAAATAGTTATTACTTCAATTCAAGGATAAAGATATAACTAAAAAAAAAGTTGTTTTTCATTTTTGAATTTTAAAATTCATTTATCTGATTTTATGAATATAAGATGGACTTTTTTTATCAATGAGCAAAAAAGTCTTTTTATGGATCACAGTGTGCCATTCCAAATTTTTTTATTTAACTATTTGTAGAACTTTATATTAATCCTTAGGTTGGTTTTTCGTCCTGTAAAGAATTTGATTTAGGATTTAGAAAACTAATTCGATATTGGCCTGAACATCTTGTTTAAGAATTTTTTTTTTATTTTCTTATTTATTAAGATATGACAGATAAGTGTACCGATGAGGAAAATAAGAATCCCCACCGGATAAAACATATTCAAAAAAAAAGTGAAACCTTGTCTCTTTTTTGTTTCTTTTTTTTTTTAAGTACCATTTTCAGATTAAGATTATTTAATCTAGTGTTTGACTATTTCATTGTCGCACAAAAAAACTTTTTGAATTCCCGGTAGAAAGAGACTTCGCTAAGGAAAAAGCTTTCAACGCTGCCCAATATACCTTCTTTTTCCAAATGTTTTTACGAATACGTTTTTTTGATATAGAAGTACGCTTTTTTGGAACTGCCATGAAAAATTTGAAAAAAGTTATTCATTTCTCTAGTTGAATGTGAAAGACATCTATTGGTCAAACAATTCCATTTTTTTTCTTTTTTTTTTTGATCTCTGTCTATTTTCGTCGTGCTAGATTTATACATGGAAAAAAATACACCGAAAAGTTTAAAAAACCAATCCTTATCTAAAAAATTCCGAATTACTCAAATTACTTTAGTTTTTTATTAGTTGGTCAAGCTCAAAAGAAAAAGAAAAGAAGGAGTACACATTTTTTTTATTTTAAAATTCGAATTAAACTAGTAGTTAATCAAAGGATATATGATTTTAGAAAAGTCATCTTAGTAATTTTGTCTTTTCTTTTAAGTCTATTTCTTCTCCCTGGTATTGAAAGAAAAGTGTGAGATATGCTAGCGTTTTCTACAACGAAAAAGAAATGTCTTTTATTCGAATGAAAGATAATCAGTTCTACCATGAATTAGTTAATGATTATGAATAAACGAACTAATAAAAAAAAGAACTAATTCTTTTTTTTTATTGGGCCTGTTTTGGTATGCACCATCCTGTTATTTATATCAAAATAAAGTAATGTAATAATTACTCTATTTTGGTGGAATTATTTGCTCTATGGATATAAATTATCCTAATAATAATTGAATTTTTTTCTGCATTTTCATAAAAATCTTACTTATACTTAATATTCAATATTAATAAAATGAATTAGTGTGTTATTTCATTTTCAATATAACTAGTAACTTGATCATATTCATATCATTTGACCAATTCTAACTTCTTGATTTGAATCTTTGAAGTATTGGGTAAAGTAAAGAAGAAAGATTCAGAATAATTAGGAATCGAAAATTCTATTTAAGTTTTCCATATCTTGATTTTTATTGAACCTAGAAAAAGATATAAGAGCCGGTGAATTAGAAAGAATTAATTAAAAATAAAAAGGTTTTTTTATGGAATATACATATCAATATTCATGGATTATCCCCTTCATTCCACTTCCAGTTCCTATGTTAATAGGAATGGGACTTCTACTTTTTCCAACGGCAACAAAAAATCTTCGCCGTATGTGGGCTTTTCCTAGTATTTTTTTGTTAAGTATAGTTATGATACTTTCGGTCTATCTATCTATTCAGCAAATAAATAGAAGTTTTAGCTATCAATATGTATGGTCTTGGACCATTAATAATGATTTTTCTTTAGAGTTCGGTCACTTAATAGATCCACTTACTTCTATTATGTTAATATTAATTACCACTGTTGGAATCTTGGTTCTTTTTTATAGTGACAATTATATGTCTCATGATCAAGGATATTTGAGATTTTTTGCTTATATGAGTTTTTTCAATACTTCCATGTTGGGATTAGTTACTAGTTCGAATTTGATACAAATTTATATTTTTTGGGAATTAGTTGGAATGTGTTCTTATCTATTAATAGGTTTTTGGTTCACACGACCTAGTGCGGCGGCTGCTTGTCAAAAAGCCTTTGTAACGAATCGTGTAGGCGATTTTGGTTTCTTATTAGGAATTTTAGGTCTTTATTGGATAACCGGTACTTTTGAATTTCGGGATTTGTTCCAAATAGTCAATAACTTGATTTATAATAATGAGGTTCCTTTTTTATTTCTTACTTTGTGTGCCTTTCTTTTATTTGCCGGTGCAGTTGCTAAATCGGCACAATTCCCCCTTCATGTATGGTTACCTGATGCCATGGAAGGTCCTACTCCTATTTCGGCTCTTATACATGCCGCTACTATGGTAGCAGCGGGCATTTTTCTTGTAGCTCGACTTCTTCCTCTTTTTATAATCATACCTTACATAATGAATTTCATATCCTTAATAGGTATAATAACAGTATTATTGGGGGCTACTTTAGCTCTTGCTCAAAAAGATATTAAAAGAGGTTTAGCTTATTCTACAATGTCTCAATTGGGTTATATGATGTTAGCTCTAGGTATGGGGTCTTATCGAGTAGCTTTATTTCATTTGATTACTCATGCTTATTCGAAAGCATTGTTGTTTTTAGGATCCGGATCAATTATTCATTCAATGGAAGCTATTGTTGGATATTCTCCAGATAAAAGTCAGAATATGGTTCTTATGGGAGGTTTAAAAAAGCATGTACCAATTACAAAAACTGCTTTTTTAGTAGGTACACTTTCTCTTTGTGGTATTCCTCCACTTGCTTGTTTTTGGTCCAAAGATGAAATTCTTAATGATAGTTGGTTGTATTCACCTATTTTCGCAATAATAGCTTGTTCTACAGCAGGATTAACCGCATTTTATATGTTTCGGATCTATTTACTTACTTTTGAGGGACATTTCAATGTTCATTTTCAAAATTACAGTGGTCAAAAAAGTAGTTCCTACCATTCAATATCTCTATGGGGAAAAGAAGTACCAAAAACGATTAAAAACAATTTTCGTTTATTAAGTTTATTAACAATGAATAATAATGAAAGGGATTCTTTTTTTTGGAATAAGACATATCAAATTGGTGTTAATGGAAAAAACAGGATGCACCCTCTTATTATTATTACTCATTTTGGTACTAAAAATACTTTGTCTTATCCTCATGA